TTGTAGTGGCGATTTTGGTTTGTATCTCAAGTGTTCATGAAGTGTTTCAACATGAAACACTTAAACACGAATTAGATTGGATAGAAAGGGTAAATGTGTTTAGTAGGGGGTTTATTATTTTTAAGGGTTTTAAAGATATGTTAAAGAGTTTTGGACTTTAGGGGGTAAGGGGGAAAAATCTTTAAAAACAGAAAAGGGGCGACTTAGGAAGTTTAGTATATCTTATGCTCTAGAAATAAATTTATGTAATTTAAAAGTAATGTCTTTTCAACATTACATTAAAATTACTCAATAAGGAACGTATGTGCAACCTTCAATTTTAGGGCCGTGTGCACTCTGAAATGTTCACGAAAGGAGAAAAAAAAAAGGAACCAGCTGCCCCTGTGGAGTAAACGCCCGGCTTGGGGGGTAACGAGTCGAAGGTTTAACACCATTAGTCAATGTAAGCGTCGATGAAAGTGCGCGGGTTAATAAATGTATGGACCTGAAAAAGGAGGAGATGCCAGGAATAATTCACCCTGGAGGTAGCCACCCTTAAACCAGGGCTCCTGACCATCAAGGACAGTTAGCATTAAGTTATGGACTTGTTGGTGGGCTCTTACTACATAAAATGGTTTATTTGACTATATTTTGAGTCCTGGTATATCATTACTAATGAGTTTTGTATTAGGTCTTAAATTTCGCAGTTACTAAATAAGTTTATGTATTTTAAAAATAATGGTTTATGTCTACCTTAGTAACATGCTATTATTTTTTGGTTAATATAAATTCATGGTGTTAATACATATATATTCCCAAGGAATTTAATATTGTGTACTATATATATATATATAAATATCTCATATATGCACAGAAGATATTTTAATTTTAGAATACCAGCTTTGGGAGCCGGCGGCGGGAGTTTGAATCTCCTTTTTCTGAGCACTGGGAAGGGTTTAAACCTTCAACCTCCAGTTTACAAAACTGACGCTCTTATATTGAGCTACTAATGCAATATTTAAAAATTTTATTTTCAATTCATCCAATTATAGGTATAATTATTAAAAAAATTATAAAGTAAACAATTGATGCTATTTGTCCAATTAAAATATAGGGAGGTTCTACAGGTATCCCTCCGATTCATGTTAAAATAACTACATTTGCTACTAAACATCAGAATATTAATTGGCTAAAAGGTCGGAAGGTTAGTGCTCGTTGTTTAGACGTATGAAGAATAGGAACTAGTATTAAAATTAAGATAGAGGATAATAATGCTAAAACGCCCCCCAACTTATTAGGGATTGAACGGAGGATAGCGTATGCAAATAGGAAATATCATTCTGGTTTGATATGAGGTGGTGTTACTAAAGGATTGGCTGGTGTAAAATTGTCAGGGTCTCCTAGTATATTTGGTAAAAATAAGGCAATTGATGTTAGGGTAATTAATAGAATTGAAAATCCTAATAAATCTTTGTATGAGAAGTATGGGTGGAAAGAGATTTTATCTGCATCGGAATTAATACCTGCTGGGTTATTTGATCCTGATTCATGAAGAAATAATAGATGAACTATTGAAGTAGCAGCAATAATAAAAGGTAGTAGAAAATGGAAGGCGAAGAATCGAGTTAGGGTAGCATTATCTACTGAAAAACCTCCTCAAATTCATTGTACTAAACTATTACCAATATAAGGGATGGCTGATGCAAGATTTGTAATAACGGTGGCTCCTCAAAAAGATATCTGACCTCAAGGTAAAACATAACCTACGAAGGCTGTAGCTATTACAAGAAGAAGAAGGACTACCCCAATATTTCATGTTTCTTTATAAAGATAGGAACCATAATAAAGACCTCGGGCGATATGTATATAGATACAAATAAAAAAGAATGAGGCTCCGTTTGCATGTATATTACGAATTAATCAGCCATAGTTAACATCTCGGCAAATGTGTGTTACTGATGAGAATGCGGTTGTAATATCAGATGTGTAGTGTATTGCTAAAAATAAGCCTGTTAGAATTTGAGTTCCTAAGCATAAACCTAAAAGAGAGCCAAAGTTTCATCAAATAGAAATGTTTGATGGAGTAGGTAAATCTACAAGAGCGTTGTTTGCAATTTTTAAAAGAGGGTGGGTTTTTCGAAGGTTTGCCATTTATGTTTTTATAGTTGAATTACAACGGTGGTTTTTCAAATCATTGGTCCTAGTTAAAATCTTGGTAGAAATTATGACTTATTTTATATTTTCATTATTAATAGGGTTAATTTTTGGCTTAGTTGCGGTTGCTTCTAATCCATCACCATATTTTGCTGCTTTTGGTTTAGTAATTGTGGCTGGTATAGGGTGTGGGGTTTTGGTTAGTTATGGTTCTCCTTTTTTATCATTAGTTTTATTTTTAATTTACTTAGGAGGTATATTAGTAGTTTTTGCTTATTCTTCAGCTTTAGCTGCAGAACCTTACCCTGAAAGTTGAGTTAATTGAACTATTTCTATGTATAGTATTTTATATTTAATAGGGGTTTTATTAATAATAAAATGTGTTTTAAGTGAGTGATATGAGACTTCTTGGGTACCAGTGGATGACTTATTAGATTTAACTTTATTCCGGGGTGATATGTCTGGTGTAGCTATAATATATATGTCAGGAGGGTGAATTTTAGTTATTAGTGCTTGAGTTCTTTTATTAACTTTATTTGTTGTATTAGAATTAACTCGTGGTCTTTCTCGAGGAGCTTTACGTGTTGTTAGGGTTTATAAAGCACAAGTATTGTTGCAAGTGTTAAAGTTAGAATAAATAATATTAAATAGGTTTTAATTATACCTTTTTGAATATTACTTGTGGTGGTGATAAGAGGTTTATTAATAGTTAACATTGCTTTAGGACCAATTTTTTCAAATCATGCTATATCAATAGTTTGTGAGGCGGTTTTTTGTCCTATATTTAAAAATATTTTTATAGGTAAACGATGAGTGATAGATGGGAAAAACCCTAATATATTAGAAAATAAATAGGGGTTTTTATTTGGATTAATTTTTAATTGCTTAGATATATTATTAGCTAGTTCTAATGCTGTAATTAAACCAATCAGGGTTACAATAATAGCTATTATTTTTATTATAAAAGGTATTGTTATAACAGGAATTTTAATTAAAGGCATATTTAATATGATAATTAAACCAGTAATTATACTTCCTCAAGCTAATCGTTTAATAGGATTGGTTAATGTTTTACTGATTTCATTGATTGGTGATAATGGGTTAAATCGAGGGTGACCTATTATGACGTAATAAGTAATACGTAAACTATAAACAGCTGTAAATGAAGTGGCTACAAGTGTTAGTAATAAGGCTCAGGCGTTTAAATATGAGGTATTTATTGATTCAATAATTGCGTCTTTTGAAAAAAAACCTGCTAAAAAAGGAGTACCAGTTAATGCTAAGCTACCTAAGGTTATAGATGATGATGTAATGGGGTTGGTTATAAATATACCTCCTATTTTACGAATATCTTGTTCATCATTAAGACTATGAATTAATGAGCCAGAGCAAAGAAATAATATTGCTTTGAAAAAGGCATGTGTGCAAATATGAAAAAAAGCTAATTCGGGTTGATTTAATCCAATTATAACTATTATTAAACCTAGTTGGCTGGATGTAGAAAATGCAATAATTTTTTTAATATCATTTTGTGTTAAGGCACACACAGCTGTAAAGAAAGTGGTTGTTGCGCCTAGGCAAAGGCATGTTGTTAAGATGAAAAGATTTTCTTTTATTATAGGGTTTATACGAATTAATAAAAAAATACCGGCTACTACTATGGTGCTGGAGTGTAGTAGGGCAGAGACCGGGGTAGGGCCCTCTATAGCTGATGGTAACCAAGGGTGTAAACCAAATTGAGCTGATTTGCCTATAGTAGCTAATACTAGACCTAGTAAAGGTAAAGTTAGGGTTTTATCTTTAGCTGTTATAAATATTTGATTTATTTCTCATGAATCTAAATTTATAGCACTTCAAGCTATAAATAGAATAATTCCAATATCTCCTACTCGGTTGTAAATAATAGCTTGGATAGCTGCAACATTAGCATCTGCTCGTGCATATCATCACCCAATTAATAAAAAAGATATAATACCTACTCCTTCTCAACCAATAAATAATTGAAATATATTATTTGATGTTACTAGAATCAATATAGCTATTAGGAAAATTAAAAGGTACTTGAAGAATCGGTTTATTAAAGGATCTGAGTGTATATATCAAGAAGCAAATTCTAAAATAGATCAAGTAACATATAAAGCCACAGGGGTAAAAATTAATGAGTATATATCAAACTTAAAACTGATAGAAATATTGAATGTTGATGTATTTATTCATGATCAGGTAGTGACAATTGTTTCTAAACCTTCATTAATAAACAACATTAAAGGTAATAAACTTACAAAAAAGGATAATTTTACTGATGTTTTTACTCAATTTATTGATCAAGAGTTTAATTTATTTTCGGTTATAATATTTAATATTAAAGGCATAGATAATAATATAAAAATAGTTAGGAGGCTTGATGTTGTTATTACAAAAATAGGGTGCATAACTTTTACTTGGATTTGCACCAAGAGTTTTGGTGCCTAAGACCAATGGATTGCTTTTATCCTTTAAAAGTCGAGAAAGCTTAGGGGTTTAACCAAAGGGGCAGAAATTAGCAGTTTGTGTTGTCTTCGGACCTTTCTCGGTAGATGAAAAGATTTTAACTTTTATTTTTAGAATCACAATCTAATATTTTTAATTAAATTACATTTACAAAATAATCAGCCTCATAATAATTCGGGTTTTATAATTAAAAAAATTAGAGGGATAAGATGGAGTGTTATTAACAAATGTTCTCGAGAGTGTGATGGATCTAACTTAACTAAATGTTTGGTTAGTGATCCTCGTTGGGTTATTAGGAATAAGTATAAGGAGTATGTTGCGGTAATTAAGACTCCTAAACCTGTTATAATTAATGTTCATTTTGATCAATTAAATAATGATGTAATAATTATTAATTCTCCTATTAAATTAGGAGAAGGGGGTAATGCTATATTTGCTAAACTTGTAATAAATCATCATATTGTTATTAGAGGTAATACAATTTGTAATCCTCGTGCTAATACTATAGTTCGACTATGTGTTCGTTCATAATTTGTGTTTGCTAGGCAAAATAATGCTGAGGAGGTTAAACCATGTGCAATTATTAAAATTAATGCTCCTGTAAATCCTCAAGGGGTTTGAATTAAGATGCCAGTTGTAACTAAACCCATATGACTTACAGATGAGTAAGCAATTAGTGATTTTAAATCATTTTGTCGTAAACAAATTAAACCTGTTATGATAATACCTCATAAAGCTAAAATTATAAAGGGGTAGCTTAGTTGTTTAGATAGAGGTTCTAAAATAATTATTAAACGTATTATACCATAACCTCCTAATTTTAAAAGGACAGCGGCTAGGATTATTGATCCTGCAATTGGTGCTTCTACATGAGCTTTAGGAAGTCAAAGGTGTATTCCATAAAGAGGTATTTTTACAAGAAAGGCTACTAAGCAGCCAAATCATCATAATTTATCGCTTATAGAGGCAAGGTTTATAGGATTAGAATATTGTAATATTAATATTGATATAGACCCTACTTTATTTTGAAGTATTAAAAGAGCAATGAGAAGAGGAAGTGATCCTGCTAATGTATAAAAAAGGAAATAAGTTCCTGCATTTAAACGTTCGTTTTGATTTCCTCATCGTGTAATAATTAATAAAGTGGGTACTAAAGTAGCTTCAAATATAATATAAAACAAAATTAATTCTGTTGCACTAAAAGCTATAATTAAAAATATTTGTAGAGAAATTAATAAAGTAATATACAAGCGTTGTCGGTTTTCAGGTTCATTAGTTATATGATTTTGACTGGCTAAAGTTATCAAAGGTAATAGTCAACAAGTTAATATCAACAAAGGGGTTGATAAAGGATCAGTAGCTATAAGGCCGTTTAGGTTTGATCAGGCAACTTCAGAAGATCAAATTAATCACATTATGGTAGTTGAAGCGATAATAATACTGTGTGTTAAAATGAAAGACCATAATCATTTTTTAGGGGTAAATCATGTAGTAGGAATTAATATAATTGTAGGGATAAGAATTTTTAACATTGTAAAATATTTAAGGCTTGTATGCGGTCTGTACCATGTGTACGAGAAGTTGCTACTAATAAAGCTAAACCAACGCTTGCTTCACATGCTGAGAAAGCGAGTATTATTATGGGAGTTAAGGATAAATTAATAGAATTCAGTTGTAATATTCATAACGATAATGCCATATATAAGGATAATATTATTCCTTCTAAGCATAGAAGGGCTGATAATAAATGTTTTCGGTGAAATGTGAGGCCTATTAAACCTAGTAAGAATGTAGTAGAGAAGGCAAAATGTATAGGGGTCATAAAACGACTATGGGTTTTAACCATATGCTTTTGAGTCGAAATCAAATATTTTAATTATACTAATCGTTTATTCGGCTCATTCTAAACCTCCTTGGACTCATTCATAAATTAATCCAATAGTTAATAAAATAATAATAAGTGATGATCATAGTAGAGTAGTTATAGGGATGATATTTTGTATACCTCAGGGAAGGGGGAGAAGTAAAGCAATTTCTAAATCGAATAAAAGAAATAAAATAGCTACCAAGAAGAATCGTAATGAGAAAGGAAGTCGAGCTGATCCTAAAGGATCAAAACCACACTCATAAGGTGATAATTTTTCTGTATCAGGGTTAGTTAAAGGTAATCAAAAGGATACAAAAATTAGTAAGATTGAAATTAAAAATACTATTATTAATACAATAATTAAAAGGTTCATTATCTTTTTTTGGATTTTAACCAAAACTAAATGATTGGAAGTCATATATACTTATTAATATTAAAAAGATAAGATCCTCATCAATAAATGGAAATATATAAAAATAATCAAACAACATCAACAAAATGTCAATATCATGCAGCTGCTTCAAAACCAAAATGATGTTCTGATGTAAAATGATATTGAATTTGTCGGATTAAACAGACAAAAAGAAAGGTTGAACCAATGATAACATGGAGTCCGTGAAAGCCTGTTGCTACGAAAAAAGTTGATCCGTAAATACCATCTGCAATAGTAAAAGGGGCTTCATAATATTCTATTGCTTGTAAAAATGTGAAATAAAAACCTAATAAAATGGTTAATACTAAAGATTGGATAGCTTGTTTTCGTTCATGTTCTATAATACTATGATGAGCTCAAGTAACAGTAACACCAGAAGCCAGTAAAACAGCTGTATTTAATAAAGGAACTTCAAAAGGATTCAGGGTTGTAATTCCAAAAGGGGGTCAACAACCACCTAATTCAGGGGTAGGGGCTAAACTAGAGTGGTAAAAAGCTCAAAAAAATCCTAAGAAAAAAAATACTTCTGAGGTAATAAAAAGAATCATACCATAGCGTAAACCTTTTTGTACAAAAAGGGTATGATGTCCTTGAAATGTGCCTTCTCGGATAATATCTCGTCATCATTGAATTATTGTTAAAAGTAATAAGATAAAGCCAATTGTTATTAAAATAATTGAATTAAAATGAAATCAAATGGCTAAACCTGAAGTTATTAAAAGAGCTGCAATAGCTCCTGTTAGTGGTCAAGGGCTAGGATCTACTATATGATATGCGTGTGTTTGATGGGCCATTAAACATTTTCTTGTAAATAAAGGCTTAATAATAATACAAAAACATAGGCTTGGATTATAGCAACGGCTACTTCTAATAAAGTAAGTAAAAATAATAAAATAGTTGTTAATATTGCGACGGCGGGTATTAAAGGGGTTAGAACAAAAGCTGCTGTAGCAATTAATTGAATTAAGAGATGACCGGCTGTTAGGTTAGCTGTTAGTCGAACTCCTAAAGCAACAGGTCGAATAAATAAGCTAATTGTTTCAATAATAATAAGTACAGGAATTAGTAAAATAGGTGTACCTTCTGGTAATAAGTGACCTAAGGAGTGTGTTGGTTGATTTCGTATACCAATAATAACAGTGGCTAATCAAAATGGTACAGCTAAAGCTATATTTAATGATAATTGTGTTGTAGGGGTAAAAGTGTAGGGTAATAATCCTAATATATTTAATGATATTAATATAATTATTAAGGATGTGAATATTAAAGTTCATTTATGAGCAGAAATATTTAAAGGTATTATAAGTTGTTTTGAGAATAAGGCAATAAATCAGTTTTGTAGTGTGAGTAAACGGTTATTTATTCAACGAGTGGTAGGTACAGGTATAATTAAACAAGGTATTAAAATAGCTATAGCTATTAAAGGAATTCCTAGGAATATAGGGCTAATAAATTGATCAAAAAAGCTTAAGATCATTGTCAGTTTCAAGAGGTTGTTTTTATTAGTTTAGTATTTAAAGGGGTTGGCTCATTAAGGTGTTTATGAGCTATTACTTTAGGGGGGATTATAATACTAAATACTAATCAAGTATATAATAAGATTGCTAATCAAGGTGAAGGGTTTAATTGAGGCATATCACTAAGGGTGTTTGGAAAGCACCAATTTTTAGCTTAAAAGGCTAACGCTTGTCCTATTTAGCTTCTTAGTGAAGTGTCTTCAAGTATTAATAAGGATCAGTTTTCAAATTGTTCTAAGGGTACTGTTTCTACAACAATTGGTATAAAACTGTGATTTGCACCACAAATTTCAGAGCATTGTCCATAATAAACACCTGGTCGTGATGTAATAAAAGCTGTTTGATTTAATCGACCTGGTACTGCATCTATTTTAACACCAAGGGAAGGTACTGCTCATGAGTGTAATACATCTTCTGCTGAAACTAGTACTCGAATAGGTGATTCAACAGGAATCACTATTCGGTGGTCTGCTTCTAGTAGTCGGAATTTACCGGGTGTTAATTCTTGGGTAGGAATTATGTATGAGTCAAAAGTTAAATCTTCATAATCGGTGTATTCATAGCTTCAATATCATTGGTGTCCGACTGCTTTGATTGTAAGGTGGGGGTTATTTACCTCATCTATAAGATATAAAATACGCAAGGATGGAAGTGCAATTAAAATGAGAATGATTGCAGGAAGAACAGTTCAAATAATTTCAATTTCTTGTGAGTCTAACAAAAATTTGTTAGTTAAATTAGTAGTAACTATAGCTACAATAATATAAAATACTAAAATACTAATTAAAAAAACAATTATTAAGGCATGATCATGGAAATGAAGAAGTTCTTCTATTACTGGTGATGCTGCATCTTGAAATCCTAGTTGTGAAGGGTGAGCCATTGTTAAGGTGTGGAAGAGTTTAACTACCAACTCTACTTTGACAAAGTAGTATAATATTTTACTAACATCTCATTTGTTTATAAAGAAAGTGGCAGAACGGTTTTGTAAGTGGTTTGAAACCATTGTAAGGGGGTTCAATTCCTTCCTTTCTCGTAATCATTAACTTGTGTTTGGACAAAGGCTGGTTCTTCAAATGTGTGATAAGGAGGAGGGCAGCCATATAATCATTCAACATTTGTTGTTGTTATATCAACTAATAAGACTTCTCGTTTAGAGGCAAAAGCTTCTCAAATAATGAATAAAAATATGATCACAGCAACTAGTGACACAAGGGATCCAATAGAGGAAACAATATTTCATATTGAATATGCATCAGGGTAGTCTGAGTAACGTCGAGGTATACCTGCTAAACCTAAGAAATGTTGAGGGAAGAATGTTAGGTTTACACCTGTAAATATAACACAGAAGTGGATTTTTGTTCAAGAATTATGTATTGTATAACCTGTAAATAAAGGAAATCAGTGTACAAATCCTGCTATAATAGCAAAAACAGCACCTATAGATAATACATAATGGAAATGAGCAACAACGTAATATGTGTCGTGAAGAACAATATCTAAGGAGGAGTTTGCTAAGACAATACCTGTTAAGCCTCCTACAGTAAATAGAAAGATAAAACCTAATGCTCATAATAAAGGTGTTTCTCATTTAATATAGCCTCCATGTAATGTAGCTAGTCAACTAAATACTTTTACACCTGTAGGGATAGCAATAATTATTGTTGCTGAGGTGAAATAAGCTCGAGTATCAATATCTATTCCTACTGTGAATATATGGTGAGCTCACACAATAAAACCTAAGAGTCCAATTGCTATTATTGCTCAAACTATACCTATATAGCCAAAGGGTTCTTTTTTACCTGAGTAATAAGCTACAATATGGGAAATTATGCCAAAACCAGGTAGGATGAGAATATAAACTTCAGGATGACCAAAGAACCAAAATAGATGTTGATATAAGATAGGATCCCCTCCTCCTGAAGGATCAAAAAATGTTGTATTTAAGTTTCGGTCAGTTAAAAGTATAGTGATACCAGCTGCTAGTACAGGTAGTGAAAGTAATAATAATAAGGCAGTTACTAAAACTGCTCAAACAAATAAAGGTGTTTGATATTGTGAGATGGAAGGGGGTTTTATGTTAATAATGGTTGTAATAAAGTTAATAGCTCCTAAGATTGAAGATACACCTGCTAGATGGAGAGAGAAGATTGTTAAGTCAACTGAGGCCCCTGCATGAGCTAGATTACCTGCTAAAGGAGGATAAACAGTTCAGCCTGTCCCTGCTCCAGCTTCCACCCCTGATGAGGCTAAAAGGAGTAGGAAAGAGGGAGGTAAAAGTCAAAAACTTATATTATTTATACGAGGAAAAGCTATATCAGGTGCTCCGATTATTAAAGGGACAAGTCAGTTACCAAAGCCTCCGATTATAATAGGTATAACTATAAAAAAAATTATTACAAAGGCATGAGCAGTTACAATAACATTATAGATTTGGTCATCGCCTAGTAAAGCTCCTGGTTGACTTAATTCAGCTCGGATTAGTAAACTGAGTGCAGTCCCCACTATACCAGCTCAAGCACCAAATACTAAGTATAAAGTACCAATATCTTTATGGTTGGTTGAGAAAAATCAGCGTGTAATTGTCACAGGTAAGATGGCTGAGTAAGCGGTGGATTGTAACCCCATACACAGAGGTTTAAATCCTCTTCGTACCAAGTCCCGAGGTGTTATACATACAAGATTGCAAATCTTGAGTAGTCAATTAAGTTTTACCGGGGCTTTCCCCCCGCCTTTCCGCCTTTCAAGGCGGGGGGAAAGGTAAGTGGATGCTCGCTGGTTTGAGTGCCTAGCTGTTAACTAGGAGATTGTAGGATCAAGGCCTTCCCATTTAGTAAGGCTTTAGCTTAATTAAAGTGTCTGTTTTGCATATAGTTGATGTGAGTTAAAAGCTTGCAAGTCTTATCAAGAATTAAAGGATTTTCACTTTTGCTTAGAGCTTTGAAGGCTCTTGGTCTATTTTAACCTAAATTCTTAGATTATAATAGTAAAAATACTTGGTAATAAAGGTAGTAAAAGTAATGATAAAGCTGTTGTTGTTGATAAATGTTGACTAGGTTTTTTAATATTATAATTTCACTGGCTAATTATATTTGTTGTATTAGGGGAAATAGTTAATGTTACAGCATAAGATAGTCGTAGGTAAAAATATAGGCTAAGTAAAGCAGATAATGCTATAATAACTGCTATAGTATTAAGATCTTGTTTAGTTAATTCTGATAAAATTAATCATTTAGGACCAAACCCTGTTAAAGGAGGTAGGCCTCCTAATGATAATAATAGAAGGGGTGTAATAGCAGTAATTGTAGGGTGTTTTGATCAAGATGTTGCTAGTGTACTAATTGAGGTTGATTTTATTAATTTAAAAGTATTAAAAATTGAAAAAGTTATTAAAATATAAATAATTAGTGTTATTAATATGAGTTTTGGGTAATATTGTACAATAAGAATTATTCATCCAATATGGGCAATTGATGAGTAGGCTAAGATTTTTCGTAATTGGGTTTGATTTAAACCTCCTCAGCCTCCAACTACTACAGATATTATAGCTATAATGGTTAATATTATTGAGTTATTTTGATTTATTTGTAATAGTAAAGAAAAAGGGGCTAGTTTTTGTCATGTACTTATAATTAAACCTGTTGTGAGGTCTAAACCTTGTAGAACTTCTGGTATTCATGTGTGTAAAGGGGCAATTCCGATTTTTAAAGCTAGACCAAGGGTTATAATTATTATTGGTAAAGGGTGGTTTATTTCATTAATAACCCATTGTCCTGTTATTCAAGCATTAGTGGAGCTTGCAAATAGAATTATTGCTGCAGCTGTAGCTTGGGTTAGAAAATATTTTGTTGATGCTTCTACTGAGCGAGGGTGATGATGTTGTGCTATTAAAGGGATGATTGCAAGTGTATTAATTTCTAAACCTATTCAAGCTAGTAATCAATGTGAACTTATAATTGTGATTATGGTGCCTAAACTTAAACCTAATAGAAAGATGAGTATGATATAAGGGTTCATTAGTAAAGGAAGGATTTTAACCTGCATTTTTGGGGTATGGGCCCAAGAGCTTTATTTAGCTGACCTTACTTAGGAAATGGTGTAATGGAAGCACTAAGAGTTTTGATCTCTTTAGTAGGGTTCAAACCCCTTTTTCTAAGGAATTAGGGTGAATTTAACACCCGTAGGGCACTCTATCAAAGTGTTCCTTAGTACTCAGGCATAATTCCTAAAATGATGGTGGGATACCAGCTAATGCAGTTGGAGTTGATAAATGTCAAATAATTAAAGCTAGTGTTAAGGGTAAAAAGTTTTTTCAAATTAGATGTATTAATTGATCATATCGGAAGCGTGGGTATGAAGCTCGAACTCATAGGAAAATTACAGATAGAAAGACTGCTTTTAATATTACAATTATTGTTGTTAATTCTGGCATTCATAGAGGGTTTGATGCTCCTAAAAATAGAATTGTTGATAATGTGTTTATTAATAAAATGTTAGCATATTCTGCTAAAAAGAATAATGCAAAAGGTCCTCCTGCATATTCAACGTTAAAACCGGATACGAGCTCTGATTCTCCTTCTGTTAAATCAAACGGGGCTCGGTTTGTTTCAGCTAATGTGGAGATATATCATATTGCTGCTAAAGGTCAAGCTGGGATAATTAATCAAATACTTTCTTGAGTTAACCCAAATGATGTTAGTGTGAAGCTTCCTGTAAAAATTACTAAAGTAAGAATAATTAAGCCTAAACTTACTTCATAAGAAATTGTTTGTGCTACAGCTCGCAAGGCTCCAATTAATGCATATTTTGAATTAGATGCTCATCCTGAACCTAAAATAGAATAAACTGCTAAGCTTGATAATGCTAGAATAAATAAAATGGTTAAATTAATACTAATAAAAGGATGTGGTAATGGAAGGGGTATTCATAATATTATTGCTAAAGTCAATGCTAGAATAGGGGTAATAATAAATAAGATAGGGGATGATGTTGATGGTTTAACAGGTTCTTTAATAAATAGTTTTACACCATCTGCAACAGGTTGAAGTAAACCTCATGGTCCTACAATATTTGGACCTTTTCGGTTTTGTATATAGCCTAAAACTTTTCGTTCTAGTAAGGTTAAAAAAGCAACTGCTAGTAATACAGGGATAATATATAATAAAGGGTTAATAATATGTGATATAATCAATTTAATCATAATTGAGGAGAGGATTTGAACTTCTATATAAAGAGCTTAGGTCTTTTGCAATACCGTGTTCTGCCACCCCAATTTGTTATTATATTTAAGTATTTTTTATGTTTTTACACCTTTTTATAATTTTTCAAAGGTTAAAAAAAAGGCTTGTTGTAAACATAGGCCTTACTTTTTTGATCCTTTCGTACTGAAAAAAGGCATAACATAGATAGAAACTGACCTGGATTACTCCGGTCTGAACTCAGATCACGTAGGATTTTAATTGTTGAACAAACAAACCTTTAATAGCTGCTACACCATTAGGACATCCTGATCCAACATCGAGGTCGTAAACCCTTTTGTCGATATGGGCTCTTAAAAAGGATTGCGCTGTTATCCCTGGGGTAACTAGGTTCGTTAATCGGTATTACCGGATCTTTAGGTTAAATATTTTAATACTTTGAAGTGTTTTTCTTAGTTTTAAGGGTTTACCTCAATCCTCACGGAGGTTTTTTAGTACTCCGCGGTCGCCCCAACTAAAAGCATATAATGATTTTTATTTTATTTTATAGATTTGATATACTTTTAATAAATCAATTTTGCTTAAAGCTCCACAGGGTCTTCTCGTCTTATGTGATAATCCCCGCTTCTGCACGGGGAGATCAATTTCATTGATAAAGGTAAGGAGACAGTTTAGCCTTCGTTATGCCATTCATACAGGTCTTTATTTAAAAGACAAGTGATTGCGCTACCTTTGCACGGTCAAAATACCGCGGCCGTTAAACGTTTAGTCACAGGGCAGGCGGGACCTCTTATTCTTATTTAGCAAGAGGCGGTGTTTTTGGTAAACAGGCGAGGCTATGTTTAGTTTGCCGAGTTCCTTCTTAACTTTTAAATCTATCCTAGTCAGCAATCCTGTGTAGGGTTGATGATATGTAAGTGTTAGTTTTTCTTGTTTTTCTTGTTTTTAACAATTCCTTCTTAATAATGGGTCATTAATATTCGGTGTTAGTTCGATCCGATTCATACTTTTGCTAGGAGAGAAACATATTTCTCTTATTACTCATGTTAACATTATTGTTTTCATTTTATGAAAAAGCCTAATTTTTTTTTAAAGGTTTAAAATTATATATCATTATTTAAAATTATTAAGAGTTTGAGCTTTAACGCTTTCTTACAAGATGGCTGCTTTTAAGCCCACAAAAATTTTATATTTTATTGTGTATGATTTTTAACCTTTTAACAAGGTTGTATCCTGAATCAAAGGAGCTGTACCTCTTTTGATTAACTTTGTAAAATACATTAAATTAAATATGTATACATATTTTATAATTTAATGTGCAGACAGGCTGAACTTCTATTCATTTCTTAGGCAACCAGCTATAATTAAACTCGTTTAGTTTATCACTTCTACTCGGAGCTCACCCCAACCTTTTGCCACAGGTACGGGTTTGTTCATATACTAACTGTCTCGGAGTAGCTCGTTTAATTTCGGGATTTCAAACTAAAAAACTTTTTGCTTGAAATAACTTGTTAACCCATGATGCAAAAGGTACAAGATTTAATCTTTGCTGATAATAACTTTAATGATTTTTTTAATTTCTTTTTCAACTTTCCCTTACGGTACTTATTTTATAGCTTTATCTTCCTTTTTAATCTCCTTTACTAAGGGGTTAAAATGTTTTATTATTAAAATTTATGGTTTGAGGGGTTATTTAAATTTATTATTGTTTTAAGTATTTAAGCTAGTTTTAAGGTATCAGGGTGATTCTATTTTCAAGAACAACTCCTCGGTGTAAGTGAGGTGTTTTATATTATACTACACTCTGATAAACCAAGTACACCTTCCGGTACACTTACCATGTTACGACTTGCCTCCCTTTATGTATTTATATTGTTTTATATAAAAATTTTATTATTTTTTAGGGAGAGTGACGGGCGGTGTGTGCGCGCTTTAGAGCCTATTTCAAAAGAACACTCTATTTTCTTTTTACTGCTAAATCCTCCTTCAGATTTATATTTCATTAAATTATTCGTTTTCACCATGAGGTGAATGTAGCCCATTTCTTTCCTTGTTATAAACTACACCTCGACCTGACGTTTTGAGTTATACTAATTATGCTCACTATTATTCTTTCACAAGGTAAGCTGACGACGGCGGTATATAGGTTGGTTAGGCAAAACAAGGTGAGGTTTAACGGGGATTATCAGTTAAAGAACAGGCTCCTCTAGGGGGTGTAAAGCACCGCCAAGTCTTTTGGGTTTTAGGCTAATGCCCGTAGTACCCAGGCGAGTGTAGTGTATAAAACATTTTTAGTTTACAGTTATGCATAGTAGGGTATCTAATCCTAGTTTGTTTCATAGCTTTCGTGGGTTCAGTTTTTATAAAGTTACTTTCGTAATTAGGATTTCATACCTTCGGGTGTTTATAACAACTTTGAAGGTGTTTAACTTTAGGTGTATAAATCTTAACCACTCTTTACGCCGATTATTATTATCTTGAGTCCCTCGTATAACCGCGGTGGCTGGCACGAGTTTTACCGACTCTAAAAATTTTAACTAAGTCAAGCTTGCACTTATGGCTTAATGTTTATCACTGCTGAAGTTCCCTTGGGGGTGTGGCTAAGCAAGGTGTTATGGGCTTTAAATGTGCCTGATACCAGCTCCTTGACTTCATAAGAGGTTTAAGGGCATTCTCACGGGGGTGTGGATACTTGCATGTGTAGGCTTAATAATAGAAAATAATAAAGCTAAGACCAAACTTTTATGCTTTTGAAACTTTTTAGGGTTCATAATAACATCTTCAGTGTTATGCTTTAAATTTAAGCTACAAAGGC